TTGGAAGTTAGAAATGATAAAAAAATTAGAGAAGGAAGATAAAGACCTCTTCTGGTTTGATAAACCTCTTGTGAATCTCCTTTTCGACTATAAACGATGCCATCGTCCAGTGGAACATATAAAAAAAAATCTCCTTCAAAATGCTGTAAGAAATGAAATGTCACAGTATTTTTTTCACGCATGTTCAGTTGATGGAAAACAAATAATATCTTTTACATATCCACCCAGTTTGTCGATTTTTTTGGAAATGATGCAAAGAAAAATGTCTTTGTGTACGACAGAAAAAGTATCCCCGGAAGATCTGTATAATCATTGGGTTTATACCAATGAACAAAAAAGATACAGCTTGAGCAATGAGTTCATAAATCGAATAAAAGCTCTAAACAGGGGATCTCTTACTATGGATGTGCTTGAAAAAAGGACCAGGTTGTACAATGATAAAAATAAACAAGAATGCTTGCCTAGAATGTATGATCCTTTTTTCAACGGACCATATCGTGGAACAATCAAAAAAGTGTATTCACACTCAATGATAGATGACTCAATCACTTCGACAGAGGATTCCATAGGAATGGTTTGGATAAATAAGATTCATGATGTGCTTCCTGCTGATTACCCAAAATTGGAACATAAAATGGATCCAGTTAATGGAGAATCATTATCGCCAGACATTGGTCATTTCTTGCCCTCCATCAGTGAATCAGTTAGGAAATCCGCAACTGGTTTTAGTCTGAATTTGACAGGACTTGCTTTAGTATCCGAACAAAGAAGATTTGATTCAGAAAATCAAACGAAATGTTTGAAATTTCTATTCGATGCAATTACAACTGATCAAACAATTCAAAAGAAATCTATTGGAATAGAAGAAATCGGTAAAAAGATTCCTCGATGGTCATACAAATTGACCTCTTCTTCGGAAGAACGGGAGGGGGAAAATGAGGAAGAATCAACAGAGGATCGTGGGATTCGTTCAAGAAAATCCAAACGTGTGGTAATTTATTAAGATCTATTCGCTTCTTATCAATTCAAAAAATAGAATAGAAATAGTAAATTAATAAAAAGGTTGATACATAATATAAATATACGAAGAGATAGGAAGAGATTCGCCCTCCCCCCACATATTTGACCCCTTCTCCTACAAAGAAACTTGCAACACCAACACCATTGGTAATTCCGTCAATTACTCGTCTATCCAAAAAATGAGTTACTTCAGCTAATCCTCTTATACCTTTAATTATGCATGTTGCATAAAAAACATCTATGTAACCACGATTATATGACCAATTGTATATCACATTTATTATTCGGTCTAAGAAGATTCTCTTAGAACCTATTTTTTTAAAAAATGAATTGATTAAGTACAAATTCTGAAAAGATGAATAAACAGAACCATATAAAAGAAACGCTATGAATATTCCAAAACAGGCTATACTGACTGAATAAGTTGCATTTGTCACAAATTCATACCAATCCACAGAATAGTTCGAATTTGGATGTAAAAGATTTATTGACGGAGTTAACCATTTCGATAATATATCAAAATCCATTACTTCTTGATCGAAAGGAATTCCTATGGATCCAACAAACAAAGTAAATAGGACCAATACAAGTAGAGACAATAGCATAGTATTGTCCGATTCATGGGGATACGTTGAAGTGTCTTTCTTTTCAAAAGAAATTCTAAAGGATCGTATCAGATTTCTTACATTGCCATCCGTTTTGTATATCTTCGTTTTCGAAAAAAAGAAAACCTTTTCATTATTATTCATTGTTGATAAAAACAAATTTCTGTTAACTAGTTTGGTTCCTTCTTTCCCCCATATAGATATTAAATAGAACGAGCTATTTTTAGTAACACTGTAATTTTGAAAAAGGGCGCGTAAATTACCATCAAAAGTAAGTAAATACATCCGAAACATATAAAATGCAGTTAACCCTGCTGTGAAACAAGCTATTATCGCGAAAATCGGTGAATACAACCAACTATCATTAATAATTTCATCTTTAGACCAAAAACAAGCAAGAGGTGGAATTCCACAAAGAGAAAGTGTACCTAATAAAAAAGTCGTTTTTGTAATTGGCACATATTTTGTTAAACCACCCATAAGAACCATGTTCTGACTTTTATCTGGCGAATATCCAACAATGGGTTCCATTGAATGAATAATTGATCCGGATCCTAAAAACAATAATGCTTTCGAATAGGCATGAGTGATCAAATGGAATAAAGCAGCTCGATAAGAGCCTATCCCTGGGGCTAACATAATATAACCCAATTGAGACATTGTAGAATAGGCTAAACTTTTCTTAATGTCTCTTTGAGCAAGAGCTAAAGTAGCCCCTAATAGTACCGTAATTGCACCTATCAAAGAAATGAGATTCATTATGTAAGGTATGACTGTAAAAAGCGGAAGAAGCCGAGCGACAAGAAAAATTCCCGCTGCTACCATAGTAGCAGCATGTATAAGAGCCGAAATAGGAGTAGGCCCTTCCATGGCATCAGGTAACCATACATGAAGGGGAAATTGTGCGGATTTAGCAACTGCACCGACGAATAATAGGGAAGCACACAGAGTAGCAAATAAAGAATTGACCCCATTATTATGGATCAAGTTATTGAAGATTTCGAACAAATCCCGAAATTCGAAACTCCCTGTTATCCAATAAAAACCTAAGATTCCTAATAATAACCCAAAATCCCCTACACGATTAGTTACAAACGCTTTTTGACAAGCATTTGCTGCAGTGGGTCGTGTGAACCAAAAACCTATTAATAAATACGAGCACATTCCCACTAGTTCCCAAAAAATATAAATTTGTATCAAATTGGAACTAGTAACTAATCCCAACATGGAAGTATTGGAAAAACTCATATAAGCAAAAAATCTCAAATATCCTTGATCATGAGCCATATAATTGTCACTATAAATAAGAACCATGATTCCAACAGTAGTGATTAGTATTGACATAATAGAAGTAAGTGGGTCGATCAAGTGGCCGAACTCTAAAGAAAAATCATTATTGATGGTCCAAGACCATAGATGTTGATAGATAGAACTGCCATTTATCTGTTGAATAGACAAATCGGATGAAAAAACCATAACTATACTTAGCAATGAAACACTAGGAAAAGTCCACATACGACGAAGATTTTTTGTTGCGGTCGGAACAAACAGAAGTCCCAATCCTATTGACATAGTAACTGGAAGTGGAGCAAAAGGTATGATCCATGCATATGGATATGTATGTTCCATAAGAAAATCAAACTTTCTTTTTTTATTCTTATTAATTGTTTCCGATTCACCAGACCTTATCTCTTTTGGAAGGAGCAATAATCAAATAAATAAAATAAAGATATAAAATCAAATATGATTTTGAATTCTTAATTATTCTGATTCTTTCCAAAATATTGAAAAAACAAAAAATTCAAATCAAGAAGTTCCATTTCTTCAAATGACCAAGTTACTAGTTACAAGTGACTACCTAGTTATTAACGTTAACGAAGATATTTATTAAGATAAGAAATATAAGATTTTAAAGCATTCCACTCAGATATTACGGTGATTTCTATCCATATGTATATCAATATAGTAAGGAAAAAGAATGATACCAAAAATCAAATACTCGATTCTGATATGTATCATAGGATCCGTCATTAACTCGACCCCATAAAATACGACCTAGTTTTTTTTTTTTTTTATTTCGTTTATTCGGAGTCATTAACTAATTCATTGTGGAACTGATTGATTGGCTTCTAGTCCAATAAAACAAACTCATCCTTATGGAAAATCCTCTAATACTTGTCACTTCGCATAGAACTAAAATAATAAATTACTAAAATTTCCCTTATCAAGTAATGTATTGTTTAACGGATTAACTACTTCATTTAAACTATTCATTTAAATTATGGGGACTCTATCTCGGAGCTTGATCAATTAATAGAAAAAGTGACATTCATTATTGTTTTCTTAAACTAGGTAAGGGTTCTTAAGCTTTTCGATTTATTAAAGGTAAGATGACAAACAATAGAATATATAAAGAGACTGAAATATGAATTGAAATCTTTTTGATTCTTATCGATAGCAACCGATTCCATTTCCACGGTAGTAGATCCCCCTCATAGACATACATAGATTGAATGAATATATGAAGCTACCAATCAGTACAAATTTTTCTTCGGACATTGTATGTAATATTGTATGTAATAGAGATGTTAAAAAAAAAACTCCTTTGAAAATCACATCGTTCTTTCTTTTTCCTTCTATTTTGTTTTTTTTTATCCCTAGTGATACCATATGCGATGCTTACGTATCTATATTTTTATATATTATGAAGTAAGTATTAACTATGGAATAAATATAGATAATGAATAGAAAGAACGATCCATTTTGAACAATAAATGTCTTTCACATCCAACTATAAAAATGAGTGATCCTTTTTTTTTTTTGAAATGGCGGTTCCAAAGAAACGTACTTCTCTTTCAAAAAAGCGTATTCGTAAAAATATTTGGAAAGGAAAGGGATGTCAGGCCGCGGCAAAAGCCTTATCTTTAGCTAAATCGATTTCTACTGGGCATTCAAAAAGTTTTTTTGTGCGACAAAAATAAAGCCTTAGAATGATCTGAATCGACATGACTCGATGAATTGGATGATTTATAAGATGAAGAATTCACATTAACTAAAGTTTTGAACTTATCAATATGAAATAGAACTAGCTGTTGTGGTATGTAGAATAAGAATTATTCTGTATACTAGGTTCTAAAAAGAATTTCTTTTTTGTTTGAAAAAAAAAAAGAAAGAAGTAGTTAGACACAAAATACAAGGTTTCACTTTTCATTATAGTTTTATAGTTATAGTAGATTTTTATAATTTGCGAGATGGGGATTGTAACTTTCCCCATCGATTCGCTTTTCACTCACAATAACGAAACTCTTATTTCTTTTTTTTTTTAGGAAGGGTTTTATTGGATTATGTATCTCCAATAGTTATACATCATTAAGATTTTTGGAAGATCTGAAACAAGTATGAACGAGGTTCGAACCCCGTTTTTTTTTTTGTTCCATAGCAGCGCAGAGATAAGATCTATAGTAAAAATCAATGAATCATTGAAACTAATTGATTAAATGAAAACCTTGCTTTGTAGCTCTCTGAATCACTACATATCTACATAGACTCCCTCTTGTGTCGAATGGATCAACAAAAAAACAAACTAATAAAACTGCCAGATCCCCCGGAGATCCATATTTATGTACAAAGAATGAGTCAATCTTACCTAATCCAACCAAAATAGATCCTATCCTATGTTTGGGCTGGAGGATCGATCAATCGATATATCTAGATCTAATATTTAAATAGATTTTATCTATTTAAAGAGATCTTATAAGTTAAAATTAGATTTTCTAAGGTTTCTAAGTAAAGTATAGAATTCTGATAAAGATCAAAACTCTTTTGTTAAATGATTGATATGCCTGGCCCAATACCTAATGGGTTTGGTAAATCCTCACACGAATTATGTTATGTAGACAATGAGGATCCCAATCATTAATACAGTTTTGATATCAAACTATCAAAATATTTATAGAAATTCCTTGGATGTAGTAATGAGGTTGTGATACATAAAAAATATTGTTTTCTTTTGTTTATTGAAAATGAATCTTTTTGATTTCGGATCTACGAAATCAAATAAATGAGAAATGAATCAAAATGAGAAAAAAAAAAAATTCTTGGTTCTATACCTCGACTGAGGGCATAACCGTCTAGTTCCAACTGTTCCAGAAGAACTTAGAATACGGGAAAGCTCGCTGTTAAAAATGACACTCTACCACGAGACTAAGGATTATGGAACGTTTAAATATTTATTTGAATGGGTCTTTATTCATGGATTCAAACGTTTCCTAAAATAGATTGCATTAAATCCTTCAATCTCGACGATTGAACATCATATAGGCTATGATTATTTCAATCAAGCCGCCATGGTGAAATTGGTAGACACGCTGCTCTTAGGAAGCAGTGCTAGAGCATCTCGGTTCGAGTCCGAGTGGCGGCATCCTCTAAAAAAGGCACAACAATAGATCCTATAATGAATTCAGTTACGGATTTCTATTTCGTAATTTTGGATACCCTCCTTAAAAAAAAAAAACAATTTTTTTTTTATGATATTTGCGACTTTAGAACATATATTAACTCACATCTCTTTTTCTATCATTTCAATTGTGATTACGATTCATTTAATGACCTTATTAGTCCATGAAACTGTAGGACTATTTGATTCGTCAGAAAAGGGCATGATGGCTACTTTTTTCTGTATAACAGGATTATTAGTTACTCGTTGGATTTATTCGAGACATTTCCCGTTAAGTGATTTATATGAATCTTTAATGTTCCTTTCGTGGGGTTTCGCCATTATTCATAGGGTTCCTAAAATAGGGAACCAGAAAAATTTTTTAAGCGCAATAACCGCGCCAAGTGCCATTTTGACTCAAGGATTTGCCACTTCGGGTCTTTCAACTGAAATGCATCAATCTGCAATATTAGTACCTGCTCTACAATCCCAGTGGTTAATGATGCACGTAAGTATGATGTTATTGAGCTATGCAGCTCTTTTATGTGGATCGTTATTATCAGTAGCTCTTTTAGTCATTACATTTCGAAAAAATAGAGGTATTCCTGGTAAAAGCAATCATTTATTAATTGGGTCATTTTCCTTTGTGAATGAAAAAAGAAGTGTTTTACAAAAAACTTCTTTTCTTTTGTTTATGAATTATCACAGGTATCAATTGACTCAGCAATTAGATCATTGTAGTTATCGTGTCATTAGTCTAGGGTTTACTTTTTCAACCATAGGTATTCTTTCGGGAGCAGTATGGGCTAATGAAGCATGGGGGTCTTATTGGAATTGGGACCCCAAGGAAACTTGGGCATTTATTACTTGGACCATATTCGCGATTTATCTACATAGTAGAACAAATCAGAACTTTCAGGGTGTGGATTCGGCAATTGTGGCTTCGATCGGATTTCTTATAATTTGGATATGCTATTTTGGAGTCAATCTATTAGGAATAGGACTACATAGTTATGGTTCATTCACATTAACATCTAATTGAAGAAAAGGCCTGAAGAATACATAGGAACATCGTCCCGTATATAAAGAAAGTTTGTGCAAGTTTTTGAGAACCATTTGAATCAAGTAGTGATTCAAATGGTTCTCAAAAACTCCAGATATATCTGATTCCAATTCACTTCATTCTTTTTTCTTTCATTGCATTGTACAGTGAACGATTTTTAAAATCACAGGATTCTTTGACTTTATGTCTTGTCTTATTGATGAAAACTATTTATGAAAATAATTAGATAGAATAGCTTCTATCCTGTCAATTGATAGCGAGAGAACGAAATCAGGATAAATACCAATACCTATTACGGGTAGAAGGATACAGACCGAAACAAATAGTTCTCGTGGTCCAGAATCCACAAAATAAGAGTTTGGAACGTTGAATAGCTTGTATCCATAGAACATACGGCGTACCATAGATAATGAATAAATAGGAGTTAATATCATTCCAATTGCCATTACAAAAGTAATTAGTATTTTTGGTATTAAAAGATATTCCGGACTGGTAATTATTCCAAAAAATACTACCAATTCTGCAACAAAACCACTCATTCCTGGCAATGCAAGAGAAGCCATTGAGAAGCTACTGAACGTGGTAAATATTTTTGGCATTGGGATAGCTATTCCTCCCATTTCGTCGAGATAAACAAGACATATTCTATCGTAACTCGTTCCCGCCAAGAAAAAAAGCGCAGCACCAATAAATCCATGAGAGATTATTTGTAAAACGGCTCCATTGATTCCCGTATCGGTTATGGAACCGATTCCTATAAGTGTGAAACCCATATGAGATACGGAGGAATAGGCTATTCTCTTTTTTAAATTGCGTTGACCGAAAGAAGTTGAAGCTGCATAGATTATTTGAATCGCTCCTACTATCATCAACCAGGGAGAAAATATAGAATGAGCATGGGGTAATAATTCCATATTGATCCGAATCAATCCATATGCTCCCATTTTTAATAAGATTCCCGCTAGAAGCATACATGTACTGTAATGCGCTTCTCCGTGGGTATCTGGTAACCATGTATGCAGGGGTATAATCGGCGATTTGGCAGCATAAGCAATAAGGAAGCCAAAATAGAATATTATTTCCAACCCCAAAGGATAGGATTGATTAGCTAATGTTTCAAAACTTAATGTTGGTTCATTGGAGCCATATAAACCCATACCCGGAACTCCCATTAAGAGAAAAATAGAACCCCCTGCTGTGTACAAAATAAACTTTGTAGCTGAGTACAGACGTTTCTTCCCTCCCCATATGGATAGAAGTAGATAAACAGGAATTAATTCTAACTCCCACATGAGGAAAAAAAGTAAAAGGTCTCGAGAAGAAAATGATCCTATTTGACCACTGTACATTGCTAACATCAGGAAATGTAACAATCGCGAATCTCTAGTAACTGGCCGAGCCGCTAAAGTAGCTAAAGTAGTGATGAATCCCGTCAGTAAAATGGGTCCTATGGAAAGTCCATCAATTCCTAGTCTCCAGTGAAAATCAAAAATATTTATCCATTTATAAGCCTCCTCCAGTTGGATTAATGGATCGTCCAATTGGAAATGATAACAGAATGCATAGGTCATTAGAAGGAGTTCTAATAAGCATATACAAATAGTATACCACCGAACCACCTTATTTTTATTTCCTCTATGAGGAAGAAAGAAAATTGAGGAACCCGCAGATATCGGCAAAACAACAATTATTGTTAACCAAGGAAAATAACTCGTGGTAAAGACAAGATAGACTTTGACCAGAAAAACCCGCGCTCGGAATAATTTCTCGAGTACGGGTTTTTGTCGGTAAAGAGGAATCAAATGGATTCAAGTGGATTTTTCTGGAACGTATCAATAAGCTAGACCCATGCTGCGAGTTGTCTCATGCCATAAGTAAACCCGAACACTCAAGAAATCCGTTGGACAAGCGGATTCACATCTCTTACAACCTACACAGTCCTCTGTTCTTGGAGCAGAAGCAATTTGTTTAGCTTTACATCCGTCCCAAGGTATCATTTCCAATACATCTGTGGGGCAGGCTCTTACACATTGAGTACACCCTATACATGTATCATAAATCTTTACTGAATGTGACATTGGATCTATAAATTTTTTGAACTTTATCCATTTTCGATCTGGTTATAAATTAGTAGTAATTGAATTGGATATTGTAGACGCCAGACGAATCAGTGGTTTACCAGAATTTTTTTTTTATAATCAATCTACTTCTGGATCTGTTCATGAGAGAGGGCCAAGATACTTTGATTTCTTACGTTTCAGCAAACATGGCCATACGAGTCATACATGCTAATTCTAAAATGGGTGACTATATTATAGATATACATCGGTCTTTATTTAGATCATTACGACTATTTATTCAACAAATTCGATTGATTGATACGAGTTGATTTTCGGTTACGATGGATCGATGAAACAATAGCCGGCCCAATAGCTGCTTCAGCGGCTGCAATAGCTATAACAAAAATGGAGAAAATATCTCCTTTTAATTGACGACTATCAAACAAATCAGAAAATGTTACGAGATTTATATTAACCGCATTCAGTATAAGCTCAAGACACATAAGTGCTCTAACCATGTTTCGGCTTGTGATCAATCCATAAATACCGATAGAAAATAAATAGGCACTCAAAATAAGTACATGTTCGGTCATCATTGACCAACTCCTCATCAATCTCGATTCATTTCAATATGAACAACAATTTAACCAATTTGATTGACTCGAATATAACAAGTACGAAACAAAGTAAGGTATTAGTAATGGATCGAACTAAACCCCTTTCAATTTAATATATGAACAATATGAAAATAGAACTGAAGAAAAATGGATGTGATAACAATAACATAGAACAAAACAAGACTTTATTTATTTTGGATTTAGAATTCTAACTATTTATTACTTATTACTGACGGGCCATAGCAATTGCACCTATCAAAGCAACTAAAAGAATTATAGAAACGAGTTCAAATGGAAGGTAAAAATCTGTTGATAAATGAATCCCAATTTGTTGAACGTTACTTGTTAGGTCCTGCTCTATAATCTGGTTTGATCTTGTAGTCCAAATAATCCCGTACCACGACGTATCCGAGATAGTAGTAATTAGTAAAAAAAGAATACTTGTACAAACCAGTGAAGTGACCCCATCCCCAACGGTCCAAAGATAGAAATCGTTGTAATATTCTGAACCATTCATGAACATCACAGCAAATACGATTAAAACATTTACAGCTCCCACGTAAATAAGGAGCTGTGCAGCAGCTACAAAATAGGAGTTAGATGGAATATGGAATAAGGATATACAAACAAGAACTAATCCCAACGAAAAGGCAGAATAAATCGGATTGGTAAGTAATACCACCCCCAGACCTCCTAATATAAGACCTGATCCCAGAAATACTAAAAGAATATCATGTATTGGTCCAGGTAAATCCATTATGTGTAAAATAAGAGATAAATAAGTTGAAATATTTCATAAAGTTACTGATCGATCCAAGAAAAAATAGGTTACCTTTTTTTTTTCTTCTATATGATAGTTCCTAATTGAATCCTAATGTGGTATGGATTGATATAGATACAGTTATTGGATCAATCCCGCTACTCTATCCGAAAGAGTAGTTCGGAATTGTATATTTTGAAATCATCACGGATATATGAATCCATTCTAAATCCAAATCAAGCCGTAATTCTCACCAACCAATAGTTATGATTTGTAGTTACTGACCTAGCAAAATGAAAGAAGCGTCACTCCTTTACTTTAGATCAAAAATGAATCTTAGTAATTGGTAATCGTTCTTGAATCAATAGGTTTACCCGTGACTATTTTTATTTTAATTCATAATTGTTCGAATTGTGTAATCTCCAATTACTGACATTGGTAATCGACCCAAAGCAATTTGATTATAATTCAATTCGTGACGATCATAAGTAGAAAGTTCATATTCTTCAGTCATTGATAAACAGTTTGTTGGACAATACTCGACGCAGTTACCACAAAATATACAGATTCCAAAATCAATACTATAATTAAGCAATCGTTTCTTTCTAATATCTGTTTCCAATCTCCAATGAACAACGGGTAGATCTATAGGACATACCCGAACACATACTTCACAAGCAATGCATTTATCAAATTCAAAGTGAATTCGACCACGAAAACGCTCCGATGTGATCGATTTTTCATAAGGATATTGAATAGTCACAGGTAAACGATTCACGTGGGATAAGGTAATCATGAAACTTTGACCAATGTACCTTGCAGCTCGTATTGTTTGTTGACTATAATTCATGAACCCAGTCACCATAGGAAACATATCGTGGATATCCATGAATAATTTGATGTTTCTTTCTCTTGTTCTAGATAGGTTATGAATCTAGAATATTATATTCTGTTACAGCGAAACGAGTTGGGAAGAAGTTGTTAATAATAGATTGCCTAGAGAAATAGGTAAAAGAAATTTCCACCCAAGATTTAATAGTTGGTCCATTCTCATCCTAGGTAAAGTCCATCTTGTTGTGATAAGAATGAACAGGAACAAATAAGCTTTAGCTAATGTAATAAAGATATCAATTGTCATTCCAAAGACTCCACCCGTTTTATTTATTCTGAAAGGTTCAGGAATGAATATGTACGGAATAGAGAGATTCCACCCGCCCAAGTAAAGAACTGTTACAAATAATGAAGAAACTAGTAGATTTAGGTAAGAAGCAACGTAAAATAAACCAGATTTGATACCTGAATATTCGGTTTGATAACCTGCTACTAATTCCTCCTCTGCTTCTGGTAAATCAAAGGGTAATCTCTCACATTCCGCTAGGGAAGAAATTAGAAAAACTATAAAACCTATAGGTTGACGCCACAGATTCCACCCCCAAAAACCATATTTTGACTGTGCCTCAACTATATCAACTGTACTTGAACTATTAGATAATCATAGTCGATGATAACATCACTATTCCCATCGCTATTCCAGAACCGCATATGAGACCTCAGCTTCATACGGCTCCTCAATGGCCATAAATAAATCTAAAGACTGGTTCATTATTACCCTGGTATGCTTGTAGATAGAGTAAAGATGCATCGAAGAGTCCCGAATTAGACCAATGGAATTCTGTTCGCCATAATAAAAACAAAAAGCGCTTCTGAATTGATCTCATCCTTTCTAATATAATTAGAATTACAATTCTCTTTGTTCAGTAATAACTTAATCCTTCCATAAAATACTCGTTGTTTCAATAGATATTTCGACCCATATCTTTCGTACGAAAAAAAAAAAAATTAGACACTAGTTCATGAGTTATAGTTGATGAATCATGATAAGAATTCTATCTGTATAAATATGGATAGGGTTGAGGAAAGAAAGAATAAACAAAGATCTCTTATTTATTATTCAGTTTTCCTATTGCATTCCATTTCTTTCGTTCCTGTTCTTCTTTCTTACTCAGAAGAGGGTAAGGGGTTTCTAAAAAATAAAGGATTACTTCGTTCTCGACAGTCATTTCTTTAATCAGTGGATAGAAGCGTACTCTGGATCGGAATCGTGAGGAAGTACTGCTTGATCATTTCTACCAACTTAAAGCCCTCATTATGATTCCTTTTATGCAGAAATATCCCTTTGGATACCTTACATTATCTCCATCACTAATCCTTTGTGTACCTTGGTGTTCCTAACCGTCCACTCATTTTGGATTGATCCCCGATATGGTAATACATATATATAGTCGAAACTCCATACAGTTGATCTTTTGCACCCGCTTCAAGTCATGATGACTAATCAACCAATCTTGGGGTAAACAGTTTCGACCGTTTATGTTTACTTCCACTTTACTCTCGTACATAGGGAATGAGGATCAATCTTCTTACTGCAAATTCATAAGCTGTTTTGTTTCACTCATATAACTATCTGATTTAACTCATCGACCCGAATGATGAATAAAAAAAAAAAGATATCTATTCAATACATTCAACCCCTTTCCTTTATTTCTAGGAAAGAGGTAAAGGCTCATGTTCCAACGAATCACACGTAGAGATATTGATAACACACACGAAGTTAATGGTATTTCATAACTAATAGATTGAGCAGCAGCTCGTAGACCACCTGAAAAGGAATATTTATTATTCGATCCATATCCTGACATAAGAAGTCCAATAGGAGCAATACTGGAAATAGCGATCCATAAAAAAACGCCTATACTAAGATCGGCTAGAACAAGGCGATAGCCAAAAGGAGTTACTGAATAACTTAGTAGAATGGATATGACCGCTATAGATGGCCCGATACTGAATAAACGAATATCTCCTCTAGAGGGGAGAAGATCTTCTTTCAAAAGTAGTTTGGTCCCATCTGCTAGAGCTTGAAGAATTCCCAAAGGACCGGCATATTCAGGTCCGATACGTTGTTGTATCCCTGCAGATATTTCTCTTTCTAACCACACAATCACGAGTACACCTATTGTGATTCCCGATATAGGAATAAAAATAGGGACAAGCAGCCATAAGAGGTCATAGACCTCTTTTAAGGATTCCGATCTGGAAAAAGAATTGATAGCTTGTACTTCTGTCGTATCAATTATCATTTCAACGATCAACTTCTCCCATAATGATATCTATACTACCTAGTATCGTCATGATATCAGCCAATTTCATTCTTTTAACTAGCTGAGGAAGAATTTGCAAATTGATGAAACCCGGTGGACGAATTTTCCATCTCCAGGGAAAAACACTATTATCTCCTATCATAAAAATTCCCAATTCTCCCTTTGGGGCTTCTACTCTCACATAAAGTTCTTGTTTCGACAATTCAAAAGCGGGAGAAGGCTTTTTACTAATGAATCGATATTCAAAACCATTCCATTCGGAATCCCTTGCTCTATCAAAGCGTCGAACTTCTAAATTCTCATAGGGACCCCCCGGAATTCCTTCCAGAGCCTGTTGAATAATTTTTATGGATTCCGTCATTTCATTGATTCGTACTAAATAACGAGCTAATGAGTCTCCTTCTTTTTGCCACTGGACTTCCCAATCGAATTCATCGTAACACTCATAATGATCAACTTTACGAAGATCCCATTGGATTCCGGAAGCTCGTAGCATTGGTCCTGATAAACCCCAATTTATTGCTTCCTCCCCACCAATAATGCCCACCCCTTCAACTCGTTCCAAAAAAATGGGATTTCGCGTAATAAGCTTTTGATATTCAACAACTCCTGTTAAAGAATAATCGCAGAAATCCAAACATTTATCTATCCAGCCATGAGGTAGATCAGCAGCGACTCCCCCGATACGGAAATAATTATGCATCATTCGCATACCTGTGGCAGCTTCGAATAGGTCATATATCAATTCCCTTTCTCTAAAAATATAGAAGAAGGGAGTTTGTGAACCGATATCCGCCATAAAAGGCCCAAGCCATAATAAATGAGAAGCGATACGACTCAGCTCCAGCATAATAACTCTGATATAGCTGGCTCTTTTAGGTACTTGAATATTTCCTAATTGTTCTGGTGCATTTACCGTTATTGCCTCTGTGAACATAGTAGCTAAATAATCCCAACGTGTTACATAAGGAAGATATTGTATAATTGTTCGGTTTTCTGCAATTTTTTCCATCCCTCTGTGTAAATAACCCAATACGGGTTCGCAGTCAATAACATCTTCACCGTCTAGAGTAACGATAAGTCGAAGAACACCATGCATTGATGGGTGGTGAGGACCCATATTAACTATCACGAGGTCTTTTCTTGTATCCGGTACATTCATATCTTCCCCGATCCATTATTCTATGAATTGCTGAAAACGAAATGGGGTTCATCAAAATTCAAGATCTAATAAACCAAAGAATTGAAACAATCTTCAAATTAACGAGTTTTTGGTTCCCGAATATCTAACTGATCGATTAATTTTTTATAACGCACTCTATTTTTCTTTGACAAATAAGCTAGCAGCCGTTGACGTTTTCCTAGAATTTTCCGCAGACCTATCTGAGATAAATAGTCCTTTTTGTGTAATTCCAAATGTGAAGTAAGTCTCTGTATCTTATTGGTGAAACTGAATACTTGAAATTCAACAGACCCTTTGTTTTTTTCTTCTTGCGGAATAACCGAGATAAATGCATTTTTGACCATAAAAAGAATTCTTCTCTCTCTCTCTTTTTTTTTCTTTTCCACAGATATGGATTTTACCGATCAGGAATAATAATAATGCCAGTCATTTCAATCTGATACACACAATAATCTGGATCTGGATTTATTCATATACTACTTTTTTTCTATCAAATCAAATTAATAAATAAAATTTAGGATTCGATAGAAAAAAAAAAAAAAATTTCTACACCCACAAAAGAAAATGATTTTGATCTAAGAAGATTCTGCCGATTCATTCCTAGATTCAATTGATACGTCATTGAATCGGTATCATGTATCAGAATGTAACACAGCGTGTGTGTACATCGTCTACCTTCATATACCGGATATGATACGCGATATATAGGAAGTGTACCAACCATCAACGAATTCTGAATCGTGGATACATATGTATCCTTGACATACTGAAACGACTGCCATTATTGGTATCAAACCAGTAGCGATTCATACAAGCTAAATCCTCTAATTGATAATTGGGCCAAAGAAACAATTTGAATTGAATGAATTTATTTATATCTGTATCAATATGCTTGTCCTCATCCAAAAATGGCTCACAGTTCCTTACATTGTTGTCATTGAAAAATACTGGATTTCTATCCATAACATTCCTATTTCCGAAATTGAAACAAATTAGAATTCTAAATTCTCTACGACGCCTAGGAGATAGAATATTTTCAGGAACAAGCAAATCATAATGATTTTCGTCTCCATTCACAAGCATCTTTCTATGTTGTGCAATGGATCCATCGAAATAATTCTCATCAACATATCTTTTTTCTCGGTATCTTCCATTAGTTTGGCACTTACTGTTATGGACCAATGAAATACCTATAGTTTGATACATAATAAATTGTCCATCCCATTTTATAGAAAGACGCGCCGGTTCGATAATAAATAGTCCCCTTTTTATCAATTCTGTAAGAGTTAGATCCTTCTGGATCAACATTACATCCAGGTGCATTTCTCCTCTTTGAATAGAGGATATAGCAATTTCCTTTGGATTTCTCAGTCTAAGCAGAAAACAATATACCTTAACATTATTGATCATTCTTTGATTCAAAGGACCATCCCATCTCAATTGAAAAAGCAAATATCTTTTCAGGAAGAACTCTAGTTCCGCTTCCTTGTTACTCTTGGATTGTCTTTTCTTTCCACGTTTTTTAATGTCTGATTCTGTGTAATCCTTTTCAACATCTTTTTGTCGGTTTCGTGCGTCTGAGCCAAGATTTCCTTGGACAAGCTGTTCTTTTTGATTTCGATTCTCTAATTCAAGATATTCTTTTTGATTAGATGATATACGAAGATCCCTTTTTTTATTTTCACTAATGTTTTCATTTTCATTAAAAATGAAAAGAAGTAATTTGATTGGTATAACCCATGGTTTAATCTTATATGCATCATAAAGTGGCACAAATTCGGAGAAGAACCAAGATTCCAGGTTTGATATGGGACGATATACCATTTTTTCATCCATTCCCATCCAATCCAAAAAGTCTTTTTTTGGATTGGATGGGTTGATTTCTTGATGAATCATGAGATAGAAAAGATCTTTCTTATCAATCATTTGATAATAATTAGTCCCAGTCTTAGTAATTTTATTAATGTTGGTCCCGGTATCCATATCGGTCCAGGCCTCAATATCGATATTCTTTCTAAGACAAAAATTGAAAATTTTCCACTCCAAATATTTTCTATCCGTATTTTTACCCGTATCAGTAATATACTCTTCTCCTAGATAATCACTAATAGATATACCCCCCGGTACATAAAAAGATTCGTTTTTAGGTCTGTTGTAATTATATGGAATCTTTCGGTCCTCATTTACTTGTAATGGGGATCGATAAATATATGAGTCTTTCCTATCCCCATAATTAATATATTTATATGAAAAAAGATCATATCTGTAGTGTTTTTTCAATTTTCCTTTTTGATTCGGCAATAAGTTCACTGCATAATCATTTTGTTTCTTGTAATGAATGAATTGGTCTTTTTCATATGAATTCTTTTTTGAGTCTTTATTTTGAATCGTACGATATTGATTGACCCTATTTCGCCACTTTTGCGGTACTAATCTAGACCATCGAGTCTGAGATAAATTGTATTGATAATGACTCCTTAACCAGTTTTTCCATTCATTTATTCCAGAATTCGGAAGTTTTTTATGCCTTGATTTGGAATCAAATATTTTTCGTGTTCCAAAGTAATTCCTTATTCGATCCTTAAGAAGAAGATATGCTTCTCGATACTGAAGTAAAGATCTCAAGAGAGACTTGTTAGTAACTTGGATTTGTGATAATTTGTAAAATACAGATGCTTGGGACAAGGAATATAGGTCACAACAAATCTTTGATTTCTTATTACTAATATTAGAAAGCGACTTTTTGATAGTCGAAATAAAGTGAATTGTGTTTTGATTTGTTTCATCAATCTCTTCTTTCTTTTTTTCATCATTGTAAATGTATTTATTGATAATCTTTTTTGTTGATTCAAGGAAAAGTTGTGCATTGACTCTGGGAATGTTAATGGTACATAGAAAGATATCTATGTATATTCTTTCACTGAAAAATTTCATAAAATAGTGCCATTTGCGTATGAATATGAATATCTCACTTCTTCTTTTTGATATCTTCCAAATATGTTTCTGCGATTCCGATCTTTTATCAACACAACTTGTATCGTTAGGACGAATATTCATATCTGGAGTTAGAAATATTTTTCTTTTGTCTTTTGTGACCCTTTCCATTTGATTTCTGATTAGGGTTGTCCTATCAGACAGATCCTTCATTTTTTTTTCTGTCAGTGAATAATTTGTCCAATCCATGGATCTGATTTGGATGGTCGATTCAGGAACAATCTTATTATTCATTAGGGTTATGGAATATTTTCCATTTTCATTCGGTTCATATACTTTCTTCAATCCAAATAATAAAATTGGGTTTACCTTTGAAAACTCTTTTATTATTCTTTTTATAAATAGAACTATTTTGATAATCCATCTTGTTTTTTCTTTTGAGACCTTTAGAAACCATTTTGTTTTTTGTTTGAAAACTCTTAGAACTAGAAAACATTTTTTTTTCGCTTTTCTAATTTTTTTTTTGAGTTCTTTATAAATGGGTCCAAAAAAGGAAGGTCGTTTTCGGGGAGAACCAAAAGGTAGTTCGGTTTCCATTCCCCAGATTGTTAAAAAACAAAAATTGACCTTTTTTCCTTTCTTTTTCATTGGATCTCTATGATGGGATCGTAGCTTGGATCTGCGCCAAGGTTTCAGACAGAAAGGAAATAGGATCTTTATCTGAATACCGTCTGTTAACCAGTCTTTCGGAAATTCTGTTTCTGATAATTGCACACCGTTATAGGTGCATTTAACATGCATTTCTCTATTCCAATCCTTTAAATCCTCGTACCACTCGGGGAATTGAAATAATAACATACGGCCGAGGTTTTTAGCTATTATCAATGAAGGCAATATGATGTATTTTCTAAGAATTGATTGGGTTACTAACATACTACCCCTTATTGCTTGAGCAAATATAATAGTATCCCAAGCTTCTGCTATTGCTATCCGTTCATTCTCCTCTTTTTTATCTTCCCTTTTTTTCTCCTTTTCTTTTTCCTCTTCCTTCTCAAAATCCGAAGTTTTGAATTCTGGGCCTGTGTCCATCGAATTCCTAAAAGTTAGGTTTATTGTTCCCGAGATATCAAAAGAAAAAAAGGTAAAGGTTTTGTCTATTCTGTCCAAAAAAAGTGGGGAATGCACATTTGCTTGAAACATTTCCCAAGTAACTGTTTTACGTCTTTGAGCGCGCATGGATCCTTTGATTATATCCCGTCGAAAATCCGATTGTTGCGAGTAACGTATCAAAGCCACCTCTTCTCCTTGATCAATATTAGTATTGGTACTAGTATGAGTATTGGGATTCTGATCCTTATCAGTATAAATTACCACACGTTTGGATTTTCTTGAACGAATCCCACGATCCTCTGTTGATTCTTCCTCATTTTCCCCCTCCCGTTCTTCCGAAGAAGAGGTCAATTTGTATGACCATCGAGGAATCTTTTTACCGATTTCTTCTATTCCAATAGATTTCTTTTGAATTGTTTGATCAGTTGTAATTGCATCGAATAGAAATTTCAAACATTTCGTTTGATTTTCTGAATCAAATCTTCTTTGTTCGGATACTAAAGCAAGTCCTGTCAAATTCAGACTAAAACCAGTTGCGGATTTCCTAACTGATTCACTGATGGAGGGCAAGAAATGACCAATGTCTGGCGATAATGATTCTCCATTAACTGGATCCATTTTATGTTCCAATTTTGGGTAATCAGCAGGAAGCACATCATGAATCTTATTTATCCAAACCATTCCTATGGAATCCTCTGTCGAAGTGATTGAGTCATCTATCATTGAGTGTGAATACACTTTTTTGATTGTTCCACGATATGGTCCGTTGAAAAAAGGATCATACATTCTAGGCAAGCATTCTTGTTTATTTTTATCATTGTACAACCTGGTCCTTTTTTCAAGCACATCCATAGTAAGAGATCCCCTGTTTAGAGCTTTTATTCGATTTATGAACTCATTGCTCAAGCTGTATCTTTTTTGTTCATTGGTATAAACCCAATGATTATACAGATCTTCCGGGGATACTTTTTCTGTCGTACACAAAGACATTTTTCTTTGCATCATTTCCAAAAAAATCGACAAACTGGGTGGATATGTAAAAGATATTATTTGTT